TCGCCCTCTGAAACACGAAGTTCTGGTCCTGGAGGGATAATATCAACCACTTGGCGTCCATCCAATGCATCCGTTATGGTTATTTCGTACCCCCCTTTTTCTTTTCGTATGATTTTGCTTACTATACCCGCCGCTGTAGCATTATAAACCGTATTGTTACTTTTTGTCCCGTCGGGATAAATCTGGCCCCTTCCCCTGTTACCACCTACGTATATTGGGTATTTTAAGAAGTGAACATCTTTATTAGTCGCGGGATCCGGGGAAAGAATAGGAAAAGTTATTTCACTATATTTCTTACCAGGAACAGGCCCTATCACAAGAATATTTTTTTTAGTGGGGCCGTAATTCTGAAAAGATAGATTGCCTATCTTTTCTTTCATCTCGGGAGAAATACGACTGGGGGGGGCTAATTCAAACCCTTCCGGTAAAATAAGAACGGCCCCTACATTCAACCCCCCCTTTTTACCATTAGCAAGAACTTGTTTCAGTTGCATATCATAAGGAATTCTAACAACTGCTTCAAACACAGTATCAGGAAGTACCGCTTGCGGAACCTCAATATCCACAGGTTTATTAGCTAAATGGCAATTGGCGCATACAATACGACCAGTGGCTTCTCGTGGATTTTCAAAACCCTGCTGCGCAAAAATGGGATATGCATTTGAAATGGAGGCCCGAGTTATTATATATATCATGAGTGATACGGAAATGAATCGAGTAATCTCTTCCTTTATCGAAGAAAAAGTATTTCTAATTTGCATGGTCCAATCGTTGATCCCGAAAATTTCTACAATAAAATTGGGTAGGTCGCTAGTATAGTTCCCTATCCACGATTTTGCTATTTACTGAAATAATTTTACTGGAATATAGGAGGAATCCTCTGAATGGGTAGAAAGAGTAAGGTAAGTACGACCTGGAATGCTTTGCTTAGGTACAAAGTAAGAAACATTCTAATTGACTCGTTTTTCAGTCATTCATTGAATGATAAATCACTACAAGTGACGGAGATACACGATTTAAATAAAGGAAAATCCAATATTTGAAAATTGTATCTAGAATGACTGGAAAAGTGGAAACAAGACCAGATATAATTTGATCATTATGAAAAAATCCAAAATCGTTATAGACATAGCCAATCATTAGTTCCCAACCGTGGGGCGAATGGAATCCGATACATAAATCAGTTACTAAAAGAATGGAAAAGGCTTTTATTGTGTCGCTTAAATTATATAGGAATTCTTGAACCCAAGAATTAAGAAAAACAAGTTCTTCATTACCCAGAATAGAATAAGCACTTAGAATAACGAAACAGATTAAATTTGTCGAGAAGTGCAAAATTGTATGGATATGATCCTCATCTTGTATCTTGATCAATTGGATTGTTTCTTTGTGGAGCCCCATACGAAACTTTTGTAGATGTCTTTCCGGGAATTCCTTTACCATTTCATCCAAGAGAAATAGCTCCTCTAATTCTATGAATTTTTCTAGAATACTCTTTTCTTGAATATCGTTCAAAAAAGTTTCGGATTGCCTAGTATTCCACCAATTAGTAACCCAAGATTCTAGACTTTTATTAAATGAGAGAGTGATCCACCGGGGCAAAAAGACTACAAATACTATAAATGAAAGATATCGAAGGGGAATAGATGCGCTCTTTTTTGTCATTTTTTCATCTGTGAATTGTCACCTCATTCGTTGACTCTATGCGATCTAATATTTCTATCAAGCATAAGTTCTATTATAAGGTATCGCGCCTATTAATTATTAATTTATTAATCGAGCCCCCATTTTTTAGTTGTGATTCAGAGGTTAGTCCTTGAATCTAGTGTAGAAAAAATACAGAAATAGAAGAAGAATCCACTTCGAATTCGAATTCAAATGAAGAAATAATAAAAAAATAGATTGTTTACAGATATCTTAATTGATCAAATATTCGAAGTAATTACTCCCCTTTGATCCTTTGATGAATGCCCGAAAGATTCAAATAAAGATTCCAATAATGAATATTTTTCGGATTTCGAAATGAAAGAACTTCCTGTTTATTAAAAAAGAAAATATCAAATATTTCGAAAAAAAAAAAAATCGACAGACAAAAACAAAAAAGGTTTCGTTTTATATTATGGCCGCCACGTACACGTTTGCCTTGCTTTGGTCCCACGAGGCGTTCTGAAGAAACTTTAATTAAGTAAGTTATGCTTATAGAAAAAAAGGATTCTTAGGGGTTTTCCTCTTGCTGAGAAAGCATTTATTTTGCAGTTTCTTTTTTCAAAATACTTCAATTGGTACACGCAAGAAATAGGCCAATTCCGCAGCCTTTTGCTCAATTTCCCGTGGAGTCAAATTCTCATCAGTACGAGTCAAGGGAACGTCTCCCAGGCCTCTGATTTCCATATAAAGGACACGACGAGCATAAATACCCTCTTTTACTTCTATTCTGATGGACTGAATATCTTTCATAAGGAATCGTAAAAAGATGCGGCGATTTTTTCCAGGAAATCCCCAACGAAAAATGCACACTATTCCTTCTTTTCTATCAAATCGATCATAACCGCTACCTACATTCCATGTAATTGTGCACCACAAATAGGAACTAATAAAGAGACCCGCGATCCCATAGAAAGACATTACGATCCCTTGTGGGAAAAAAAGGATTTGTTGAGACGGAAAGAAGGATATCAAATTCTTATCAAGATAACTAGAAATTCCAACCAATAAGAATCCTAATGAACCTAAAAAAAGGATAAACGCCCAGCAGAAATTACTTGTTTTGCGAGATCCTGCTATAAATTCTATCCATATATATTCTGATCGCCAACTCATACATAGTAGATCCGGTTGCATTTTATGGAATAACAAAAAAAATTTCACTTGACTTTTTTTCCGAAGTAACTCTCATCAACTAGTACTATTCTGATGTGAACTTTTAGTAGTAATTAATCGAATTGGTTAGATATAATAAAATAAAAGCATCCCCTTCATATGATTCCCTATCAATAGCTACATACATATGGATAGATTTACTTTAATTTCAGACATGAGTTTGGATCCCAGCCTATTTTTTTTTTAATTGCTAGAATTCGTCTGTCCATATATCATGTTTACGCATGTATAAGATCTTTTTCATTTATGTTCGGAGAAAGCCACCTGTTATTCTTATACAATATTCTACTAAATGGATATCCTTGTTCGCTAAGTCTTGAAAAAAAAACTAGATGAGATTTGACCACATCAGATTTAAAAAATCTTTTTTTTTTGAACATGAAGAGATAAAGAGGCCATTGCAATTGCCGGAAATACTAGGCCCACTAAAGGCACAAAAAAGGAGGGTAAGTTGTTGAGAATTGTCATAGAATGGGGTACCTCGATTTAATATTTGTACCTGTTATTGTTATAAGGATATCTTATAATAATTATAATTCATATTATAATTCGTATATTAGTATACTAAGTATATCGAAGTGAGTATATATAATAAGTGCAAGCAATGTCGAACTAAATAAACGGACTTATTCATCTTTCTACATGAAATAGATGTATATATGATAATCCACTTTCTTTATTATTCTTACTTCTTTTATTTTTATTCTTATATTGTTCTTATCTTCTTCTTCTAATTTCTTTTTTAATAAAAAAAGAGTCTCTTAAAAATTTAAAAATACCCGAAAGATTCGTTAGAATCCGACCCAAGAGCAGGAATTCTTATAAAAAGGGGACTTCTTGGGAGATATAGAAAGATGCAAGATTCTATATTTTCTATATTTGAAATATATACATATAGAAGAGGCGAACAGAACACGAAATTCGTTTTATTTGCCTTGCCTCCTAATTCGAAGGAAGAATTCGCTGTTTATGTTGTTGTTTTTTTACCGATATTACTAATCAGCAATATCGGTAAAAAAAGAACGATTATCCGCATGATTCTTTCTACAATTAAATCTTATGTCACCAAATAAAAATTCGTTTTTTCGGTTTTTTATTTTGATTCTGATAAACTAACTAACTAGTTGTTCGCCACAAAAAAAAAAGTTGAACTCAAGACTCTACTTGATTGAATTTTTATTGAAAGGAAAAAAGGCGTGGAGCTGAAATAGCTCACTCAGAACACCTTTTAAAGGGTTACGTGGTACTATTGGATCGAATAAGCCCTTATGGAATAAATATTCAGCCGCTTGTGAACCTTCAGGTACTGTCTTATTCAATGTTTGTTCAATTACTCTTTTACCCGCAAATGCAATATAGGCATTAGGTTCGGCAATAATGATATCCCCCAACATACCAAAACTAGCTGTTACTCCACCAGTAGTAGGAGATGTAAGAATTGATACATAGAATAACTTTTTATTTGATTGATAATCATATAAAGCAGAAGATATTTTAGCCATTTGCATCAAGCTCAAACTTCCTTCTTGCATGCGTGCCCCTCCGGAAGCACACACTAGAATAAGAGGTAAAAGTTTATTGGTAGCATACTCGATCAAACGGGTGATTTTCTCGCCTACTACGGATCCCATACTACCCCCCATAAACTGAAAATCCATAACCCCAATTGCGACGGGAATCCCGTTTAGTTGACCTATACCTGTTTGAACAGCCTCTGTTAATCCTGTTTTTTTTTGATAAGAATCAATACGATCTTTATAAGGTTCCTCTTCGGAATGAAATTCAATGGGATCCAGAGAAACCATGCCGTCATCCATCGGATCCCAAGTACCTGGATCAACCGAAAGTTCGATTCTATCTGAACTACTTATTTTCAAATAATATCCGCATTGTTCACAAATATTCATTTTTGACTTCAAAAATTTCTTATAATTTAATCCATAACAATTTTCACATTGAACCCACAAATGCCTGTATTTTTGAGTTACATCAAGATTATTCGAACTTTTTCTTATAGTTAAATCACTACCATTCGTACTAGTTTTTATATTGGAACTTTTGCTTTCACTGCTATTTCTACTTTCACCACAAATGTAATTATAAATGTAACTGTCACTGTA